TGCGGATATACCTAATCTATATCTGCGTCTTCTCTCTTCTTTTATTGTCCTCCTGTCGTCAATTGACGTATGACTTAGGGCTCAATATAATTTCATATGGCTTAGGTGAATTTAATAATTTGACCGGCCAAATAATATTTTGGTAAAGCAACTAAAATCCAATGCGAAGGAAAGGATCTTGGGGATCCAACCCAGCTTTGTGAATGATAGAGATAAAGATTCTACTATATGTGTTTATATTGCTTTTTTATTTCCTAAGGGTGGTTGGCCCTCGGGACCTAGTATTTCTGCTTCTAGTTTATTTCTAGATCAAGGTGGCCATAGGCCCCTATGGTCCAGTGGTTACGACCTCTCTCTTTCACGGAGAAAACGAGGGTTCAAGTCCCTCTGGGGGTGTAACAACACTCAAGACTATAGGAAGACTATAGGAGTAGGAGTGGGATTTTATATCAAGTGATCCCTGTTTGTAAAGTCCTTCTATTAGTCTACTTAGAAGGACTTCATATTTTATATCATTTGATATTTCTATTTATTTGTCAAGTCTGCCTGGGAGATGAAAGGAAGTTGATTATGGAACGTCTAAAATGAATTAGGCGTTGGGTCGATGCCCGAGTGGTTAATGGGGACGGACTGTAAATTCGTTGACAATATGTCTACGCTGGTTCAAATCCAGCTCGGCCCAACAATTTGGCAACCTACTATCAGATGGTAGAACCCTCTTGTTCTTAAGAAATACCTATCCAAATTTTCTGCTAGATCTCTTCTTATTTCCCTGGGATTGTAGTTCAATAGGCTAGAGCACCGCCCTGTCAAGGCGGACGTTACGGGTTCGAGCCCCGTCAGTCCCGACGGATCCAATAAGTACATCAATTCGCCTCTTTATTTTCTTCTTTATTTTCTGTGAAAGAAGGGGAGCATAATTGAATTCCGAAGGGGTTTCCCCTCTTTTTTTCAGGATTCTGTCGAAGAAAGAACAAACCCTAAACAAAAAAGGAAAATAACTAAAATAGTGAAGTTGATAGAATATTCCATTTTTCTCCCGCGACTCATTTTTCTCATACTTCTTTGGAAGACAAAGAAAATTGGATCATTAAAATTTAGAACCTAATTCCTCTCTTTTTCCACTTCGCTTGTATTGTTTGTTGGGGTTTTGTAGTTAATGGAAACAGACGTGTGGTTAGATGAGACTTCATTTGATGGTTCTACAAGGAAGACCTAAAAAGAAAGAAGAGAAAATAAGGATAAATAAAGGAGTTTTTTATTGGTCCGGGAATCCAATCTTGGATTCGGTATGGATAAAAGATCTTCGTATGTTATACTATTCAATTCTCGACGACGAATTAATTTAATAGCTCAGATATTGTTATTCATGATATTGATCCGATTCAAGATCATCGATAGGTAATGCATTCATTGAATTGACAGGTGAAAAATTTATCATCTCTATGGGATTAAATCCCGAGTTATTGTGAAATAAAAAAACGATGAGATTATGGAAGTAAATATTCTTGCATTTATTGCTACTGCACTGTTCATTTTAGTTCCTACTGCTTTTCTACTTATAATTTACGTAAAAACAGTTAGTCAAAACAATTAATTACTTTAAATGAAACTTGACTTCTGAATTCTTATCAATAGTTGAAGAAATCAAATGAAAAGTATTCTATTTTTGCGTCTTAAATAAAATCAAGGGGCTATAATCCGCGGTATTCTATGAGATCCGAGAGTATGGTAAGTAAGAAATTTATTTCTTACTTACCATACTCTCTAGTAGTGTTATGTTATAGTAGTGTATAAAGTTGTAAATAGAGTTGGTATACTCTATTATCTTCTATCTTCAATATATGTAGTTATTAATCCATATATAGAATTGACGTAGGACCCAATTCTATTTCTTTGATACATCTATTTATTCCGATGAATCTGAAATAATCGTTTTACTGTTATAGAATACATTTCTCCACTAGAATCCAATGGAATTTCGAAATGAAGATATTTTTATTTCAAAATTATTTCAATTCAAATAAAAAATGCGTTACGGAACGATCTATAAAAGAATTGATAGCGTTTCTTTCCTCAACTAAATTAGGAGTGCTTTTAAAGTCCACTTCTTCCCCATACTACGAGTGAAAGGGAAAATGTAAAGACTACCATTAAAGCAGCCCAAGCGAGACTTACTATATCCATGTGAATTATGTCCCTTATCTCTATGATAGAATTATTCCATTATTGCTCACTAATAATAGTAGAATGAATGGTCCAGAGTCAAAAAGGGATTCTGACCAAACACTATTGATGAACCAATCAAATAAACCCATTTCAAAAATTCCTATATGATTTCTAATGGGGAAAGACTAAACACAAGTAAAATACACAATGACACTACAAAGGAATGTTACTAATGGAATGGAACGTCCAGTAATAAAATAAGAGAGCCCTTTCCTTTTTTTCTTGCCCTTCAAAGTAAAAATAGATCAATTGCTATCTATTACATACTTTTATTTCCTATTTGATATTGATATTTGATATAATCCGTACCCCTTCGCGATTGTCTATCTGAAGGAGTTGGGAGATAGTATATTATACTCTTGATGAGGGGTGAAAAAAAATCATTTTTTTTTTTTATTTTCTATAAAAAATCTATGCAATCTCAATCTAATAGTGATTGAATGCCTGAACACTCAGAGATTCTCGCGAGTCTATACGCGAGTCTATATATGTAGATTACAGTATAGAAATTCCCTAACTAGTAGTTGAATTATCCCCCGGCTATCCAATGTAATTCAAGACCCAATGAGTATAGCAATAGAAGGGAATCGGAAAGTCTTGCTTCGACCTTTATAATCTTTTTATATTCAAAGATTTCCAATCTTTTACAAAATTACCAGAACAGATGTTTAGAATCAACCAAGTATCAACAGTCCCCTTATTCTGTTCTGCTGGGGAATTAGTTATATCAGCAGAGCAGAATAAGATATTTCTATTCATTTGTTGATGAGGCGGCACCCGGATTTGAACTGGGGAAAAAGGATTTGCAGTCCCCCGCCTTACCACTCGGCCATGCCGCCAAAACGATACACAACAGGATAAAAAATTACCGTTGGATTACTAAACTTTAGTTTATTGTACTTGCATCCCCTTTTTCATCCTTAAATATAAAAAAATTATAAAATAAACCCTTTTTCCCCTTTTGATTGTGTTTTATTTACCCCTTTGATTTGATTGATTGTATAGTATCTCAAAACACACAATGCCGAAAAACTTCAACTCACTTTTCTATTTAAAAATCAAATTCTATTTTGACTCAAAAAAGCTAAAATTTATGACAAACAGGAACCATTAACTATTCGTTGACTGAGAATTCGTGAATTATTCTTAGATTTGAATATAAAATTTGGTTTGCCTAATGACATAAGAAAATACAAATTGATACATCCTTAATTGATTCTTTTGAATCAAAAACCATTCTCCATTTCCATTATAACAAAAATTAGAAGTATATGTAAACCCCAGAACGGAAATTTTTACACAGATACCAAGTATTTAGAGTATGTTGCCTATAAATAAAAGGAATTCGTTGGAACAAAAAAAGGCCCGGCTGGGTATTGACCGGGCCAGGTCCAAAAGGCACCTCGAACAAAATAAAAGCAAGAAGGTCTTCTTTATTTATCTTTCTATTTGGATCTTTCGAGCATCTAAATGGAATTGCTAATTATATAATAACGATAAAGAATGTGAAAGAAATACTTTCTTTAATCCTTACTTGATGTGTAATGTAACATAGTAATTATCTTTTTCAATTGGGAGAGATGGCTGAGTGGACGAAAGCGGCGGATTGCTAATCCGTTGTACGAGTTATTCGTACCGAGGGTTCGAATCCCTCTCTTTCCGTTTCCGTTGATGACTTTCTATTTTTTTCTTTCAATTTTCGCAAACCCCCTTTTTATTTTTTCCTAGTTAAACGTGTGGAATAGATAAAATAAAATTGAAAGAAAATTGTAAAATCAAGCAAGAAAAACTAAATTTTTATTTTATTCTTCACGTCCTGGATTACGTCCTGGATCATTGGATAGGAATCCAAAGATGAAGAGAGAAACAAAGAATATTACTACTGTGTAAACGAAAAGTTTGAGAGTAAGCATTACACAACCTCCAAGATCATTTTTTGAAAAAGAAAAACGAGAAAAGATAATAGATCCTCCATTTTTATATCACATATCCTATTTTGACACCAAGAAAAAAAATTCTAGAAATAGAAAAGAATGTTCAGAAATTCAAATGAAGTGAAAATGAAATTTCATTTCAATTTGTAATATAATAAGAGTCTTTAATTACCACAAATCACTTTCATACCCATAATTAGCTATTGTAAGGGACCCTAAGCTAATTATTGTAAGGGACCCTAAGCTAATAAGGTATTTCACCATAAAAAGGATTAAAATCGGGAAATGCGGCGAGCCGGGTTTCTCGCGGCTATCCGATAATTTCACTGTTTGAATCGAAGGTTCATACTGTCAGACTTATTTGATCTTATCAATTGTTATAATTTTTATCGAATAAATCATGAATTTTCTAGGATAGTATTAAAGATCTTATCGAAAACTTACAGCAGCTTGCCAAACAAAGGCTAAAAGAAAAAAGAACAGGGGTATGACTGGCATGACATCTACGATTGGATTCAAAAAAGCATAAGCTTCGGGCAATTTGGCGAAGAAAAGACTACTCGGATAAAGGGCAGAATTAAGACAGATCAAACTAAAGATATTAAGCATAACAGACATTTTTTTCGTCGAGATAATTGCATTTTGATTGAGTTATTGATATAAGGAAAAATAAAGAAAGTAGGGTAGACAAAAAAATCCTTCTTTTTCCGTTCAATCAAAAATCCTCCAATTCTCAAAGGAGAATAGAAGAAATCATACTTTCATACAATATCTTAATTGAATTATATGTAATGATCAATAAATTCAGTTGAATTCTAGATATACACATGTCAAAATCCTAGCACGAATCTATAATAGATTCTATAAAGAATAAAGATTTTCTATAGATAGTTTGGGCTGGAATTGACGAACACTTAATACCAATATTATTCTTTATTAGTATTAGTGTCCAATAAAAGTAGAAATGGGGCGTAGCCAAGCGGTAAGGCAACGGGTTTTGATCCCGCTATTCGGAGGTTCGAATCCTTCCGTCCCAGAGCATATCCGTTGTATCTGAATACTTCTTTTTTGTTCAACAAGGTTCTGTTTAAAGGTCTAATATTGCATAGAATATTATTCCTCTTTCTTTTTTAAATTTTGAATTATTCTTTTCGGAATCATATCTAAGTTTTTCACAAACTGAACTAAATCGAGTTCAAATGACATGCAAATGCAAAAGTAACTGATAACTGAAACCTTTTCTGATTCAGATAAAGATAAGATGAGACCTAGATCACAGTTCCAGAAAGATTACTTAATCTCAGGCTAAACAAAATATGAAAATACATATAAAACGAGGAAGTGCTTAGTTTATAGGTATGTATTGTTATCCTATTTCAGTCACAATAGTCTTTCTATTTTTGTGAAAAATAATTAGCATCCCTAAAATATTAAAATTGAAATATTTAACAATAATATTTCTTTTTTTTTTTGTTCGATCTATTTAGCTTATTTGCTTTACATCATTGACAATTCCATTAGAAAATATTTTTCTTTCTTATGATAATAAAATGGAGTCTTTACTGCAAAACTTGATTCAAATAATCATGCAGAAGTAGGAAACTTTTTCAAGTAGCAAGATTTGTAATGATTCCTTATGGATTGAATCTTTGGGAAGTTGGAAATGGGTCAGTCTATCTTATTGAGTAACTTGAAGAGGCAGAGTCAAATATAATTTATTTATTCCTGCGATTTCTGTTAGTTATGTTATTTCTATATTTAGATTAGATTTCTGGATATTTCTGTTAGATATTTTTTTTGAGATCGATATTTATAGAAAAATGTTCCATTCATACAAAAAAAGCCGGGGTCTTGCTAATATTTCTTCAGAAAAATCTTTATTATCTATGTAGATAGATAAGAAAAAATAGAAATGACTATGTCTATGTACCGAGCGAACCAATGACTATTCATGATTCCATAATTGAATCAATTCCATACTGGTTCCAAATTAGAGGAATGTTATGGTAAAACTTCGTTTAAAACGATGTGGTAGAAAGCAACGTGCGACTTGAAGGACACGATCCGGCGTGGATTCTTACCACCATTTTATATAGGAATGAAAGTGCTCTTGGCTCGACGTCGTTTGTTCTATTCTACTAGAACCCCTCTTTTTTTATTGGGTTGTAATGTAAATAGTGCATGATGGAGCTCGGGTAGAAAGTATTTATGAATTTCTCAGGGGCAACGATCTAGGGTTAATGCCAATCAATAAATTGGAACAACTTCGTAAGTATATCTTCGATATAGAAATCGAAAGGATCTGATTCTAGCAAAATTTCAATTAAAAAAATTTTTGTTGGAAGGGCTAAAACTTTTTCGATCCACAGTGTATCGCGCACGAATCAACCGTATGATTCTTTAATAGAAAGAAATCACAAAAGGGGTATGTTGCTACCATTTTGAAAGGATTAAGAAGCACCGAAGTAATGTCTAAACCCAATGATTTAAAACAAAGATAAAGGATCCCAGAACAAGGAAACACCACTTCAATTGTCTCACGGATCCGAATAAAGAATAAAAATAGATTTTAAACGAGACAAAAAAAGGGGGTTAAAGACCACTCAATAAAAAAAATATCTTAAAGAAAAATCTTTAAGATATTTGAGAATTATTGAACTTGAGTTATGAGTACAAATGATTTTTTTCAGGAAGCTAAAAAAATGACTATGAGTTAAATTATAGACTCATTTATTTTACGGATTCCTTTTCTATTTATTCTAATTTTATCCATAGACAAAACTTCTAATCATTTTTTCTCGAGCCGTACGAGGATAAAACTTCCTATACGGTTCTAGGGGGGGTTCTTTTTCATCTACATCTATCCCGATGAGCCGTCTACCGAATCGTTGCAATTGATGTTCGATCCCGAAGAGAAGGAAGAGATCTTCGGAAAGTGGGTTTTTATGATCCGATCAAGAATCAAACTTATTTAAACGTTCCCGCGATTCTCTATTTCCTTGAAAAAGGCGCTCAGCCTACAGGAACTGTTCAGGATATTTTAAAAAAAGCAGAGGTTTTTAAGGAACTTTACCCTAATCAAACGAAATACAATTAATTAAATTAAGGAAATAAAAACTAAGGGTAGGATAGGATAGTGATTTCTATATCATTTTGGATATCTTTTCTATACTATGTTTTTTTATTTCATTCTTTTCTTGCTCTATTCATATTCATATCTATTTCTCATTGTTTTTTTAGAATATTTTGGAAAACCTTATTTGATTGATCCTCACAAAATAAAAAATTATGGCATTACCTGCAATCGCGTGGTTTTCATTCGAACTCTAATACCAAG